CGAAACATAACCTAGAATCATATCTTGATTATCTAAGCGAATCCGGAACATACCGTTGGGAAGGGATTCAGTAATTAAACCTTCATGAATCCATTTTTGTTCTTTCATTCCAGGTAAAGCCTCCTTGAAGTATCAATTGATGGAGGAGGAACGATATTAGACAACCCACCCCTTTTCTTTTTGTTTTCACAAATAAGAAGTTTCGGACCCAATTCGTATATTAGAAGGATTACCATATATAACACAAAACTTCTCCACCAATTCGTTCTAGTCGAGCCTCTCGGTCTGTCATTATACCTCGAGAAGTAGAAATAATTACAATTCCCATCCCACCTAAAATTCTAGGAATTCGTTGGTAGTTCAAATAGATTCGGAGACCAGGCCGGCTGATCCGTTTTAAATTTAAAAAATTTATATAAGACCTTTTCCTATTCCTTCTATGCCGTAGGGTTAAAACCAAAAAATATTTTTTGGTTTCTTTATGTTTTCTCACGTTTTCGATAAAACCTTCTCGTAAAAGTATTTTAACAATATTTTCAGTGATATTAGTATATGCTATTCGAACCGCCCTTTTTCTATCCATATCAGCATTTCGTATAGAAGTTATTATGTCAGCAATAATATCCCTACCCATGGTGAATTAAATTTCTTGGTGCTTCCCAATTTTGATATAATCAACATGTTTTTTTTTTTACTTATTTGTTTATGAATTTAAATTTAAATTAAAGGCATATGCGTGCGACACAATCTACTAAAAATTCTGAATATATTTCTTAATCTCTTTCTTTCAAATACTTTACTATAACCAATGGTATTATCTTATTTTAGAAGACCTTACAATACCTCCGGAGCTAATGAAACTATTTTAGTAAAATTTAACTGTCTCAATTCCCGGGCAATTGCACCAAAAATTCGAGTTCCTTTGGGGTTTCCTTCTTGGTCAATGACAACCGCAGCATTGTCATCATATCGTATTATCATACCGTTATCACGTTTGAGTTCTTTACAAGTACGTACAATTACAGCTCTGACCACCTCTGATCTTGCTAGGGGCATATTTGGCACTGCGTCTTTGATCACAGCAACAATAACGTCACCGATATGAGCATATCGACGATTGCTAGCTCCTATGATTCGAATACACATCAATTCTCGAGCTCCGCTGTTATCCGCTACATTCAAAAGGGTCTGGGGTTGAATCATATCATTTTTTTATAATCTATTCTTTCAATGCAAAGCAAAGAGTGAAGAAAAAAAAAAAAGAAATATTGTTTGTCCAAAGAAAGAAACCGGCACCTGTTATTGTTTTTTTATCCCCAAGACCTTTTTCTTTTGATTCTTTTTATCCCGAAATAATGAATTGAGTTCGTATAGGCATTTTGGACGATGCTATTGAAATCGCCCTTCTGGCTATATTTTCTGTTACTCCACCCATTTCATAAAGTATTCGACCTGGTTTAACAACAGCTACCCAATATTCAGGGGATCCTTTCCCCGAACCCATACGTGTTTCTGCGGGTCTTACTGTAACCGGTTTGTCTGGAAATATACGTACCCATATTTTTCCACCGCGGCGTGCATTTCGTGTCATTGCTCGTCGACCTGCTTCTATTTGTCTAGACGTGATCCAAGCAGGTTCAAGTGCCTGAAGAGCGTATTTACCGAAAGAAATATGATTACCTCGATAAGATATTCCCTTCATTCTTCCTCTATGTTGTTTACGGAATCTGGTTCTTTTGGGGTTATAGTTGATGGTTGGTTCTGAATTCCATCTCTACTACAGAACTGGACATGAGAGTTTCTTCTCATCCAGCTCCTCGCGAATAATAAAATTTTCAAAATGTCTATTATTCATTTGTATATCTTGCTTTTTTAGCTAACTAAGCATATTAATATTTCTATTTTATATTTTTAAATTGATATTTTTAAATATAATATTCTTTTTTTATGTTCTAACGAATATTTGTTTTGTTTTTCTTTTTATCCTATTGGATTGAGCAAAAATTATCAATCCAAGAAGATAAAGTTTTCACGGGCGAATATTGACTCTTTTCGTCGCTATTTTAGTTGTAGGGTTAACTCATGACTTTTATTTTCCCAATAGATGAAGGAATTAGTCTCTGGTTTGTTTCGCCATCCCGATCAATGAGTCTGTTTTCAATAGATTTGGATTCACAGGTTCCATCGTTCCCATCGCTTCTTACTTAATGGTTAGGTCTGATTTCTACAACGGAGCTCATAATGAAATTTTTTCTTGAGCCAATTTTCTTAGTCTTTATTGGCTCGAAGCTCTTATTTTTTTTGTTCTATGAACGGATTCGTTTTGTTTTTTATGAATCCATATTGATTGATGCTTTATTACATTGCTTTTTTATGAGATGACTCATAAACCTTACATATTGGATGGAATTTTATATCGTTGTTTTTTTTTGTTTTTTCTCCCCTTCTTTCACCCTTCCGTTTATCCACATATTTCTTCTTCGCTTCACAATTTAGAATC